CTTATTGGCTGTCTTGTGTTTCTAATAAGTTGTTTAATAGTTGGCATGTTGTATATATATATATATAGAATGGGTTGGTTTAGATCGATCTTAACCTGATTTATGATTGATGATTATGAATTATTTCGACTCAATATCAAATCGCAGAAAATTAAAATTATGTTTTGAAATGGCATTAGGGATTTAATGTAAATCCCCAGTATTTTAATTTTCAACCGCTACAAGATCAACAATTCCATGAGCTTGGGCTTCTGTTGCTGACATAAAAACATCCCTTTCCATGTCTTCGGATACAACCCACAAAGGGTTGCCCGTTCTTTGTACATAAACCTTTGTGAGGGTTTCGCGAAGTCTCAGTAGTTCTTCCGCTTCCAGGATAAATTCCCCTGCTTGTGCCTCATAAAAAGAACTAGCAGGTTGGTGAATCATAACCCTGATGAATTGATATAACATCATTAATGGTTCTTCTATCTCGCAAGATTGGGCGGGCTAAAGGGATAAAAAAATAACAAGAAAAAAATTGAACAACCGTACGGGCATCTTTTGTGCATTGCATACGGCTCTGCAATGGAATTTACTCCTCCTATCTATCCCCTCCCCCTTCCATCGAAGAAAGAAATGGAATACATACAATTTAGATCGTGGAATAATCCATTTACCGTCCTTCTTTTCGTAAGAGTAAAAAAATACTATGATGGTTCTGTTGCTTTCTATATATTTATTTCGTCGGTGATTTAGCAATCCCAAAGTGTCTTTCTGATACGATTAAATAAGGAAATACTTTTTTTTTTTCATTTTCGTACTTTTTCTTTCATAAATATAAGAAAAAAGGCTTCCAGTGTGGAATAAAAATGGTTTGTGACGCTGAAATGTACTCCCGACACATAAGATCAAATCGGAAATAACCTTTGTTTCATACTACTATCTCGATAAAAAATCTCATGTTCTGAAAAAACAATAATGGTTTGTTCATATCGAACTCAAAGTGCCATGCTATTATTACTTATTATTCATATTCGATATGGCGAAGGCATAGTCTTTTTTTTTTTCAAATAAAAACCATTGGCGCCAAGCGTGAGGGAATGCTAGACGTTTGGTAATTTCTCCCCCAACCAGAATGAAAGATCCCATTGAAGCAGCTAATCCCATGCATATTGTATGTACATCGGGTATCACAAATTGCATAGTATCATAAATGGCTATTCCGGATATTACCAATCCACCAGGAGAGTTTATAAACAAATAAAGATCCCTAGTATTATCTTCTAGACTGAGATATACCATGAGACCAACAATTTGATTCGATATCTCGCTATCAACTTCTTGGCCTAAAAAAAGTAATCTTTCTCGATGAAGTCGGTTGATTAGGACAAAATTCTATCCCTTAGGAACCGTACGTGCACCTTTGGATGCATACGGTTCAAAAAAAATTGTGAAAACAAAAAGAATCAATGTGTCGATTCAAGTCTTATTTCTTTTTTTGTAACAGATTTTTGTTTTTCTAATGAAGGGCTTTTTCCATTTTTCAAAAAACATGGGGCCCCCCTTAAAAAAAAAAAAATGACTGAACTTAGTGAACTAACCTCCATTGATGTATTGTTTCATCGAAATTCAAATCACGATGTCATTTTCTTGTTCCTGAATGGGCCCTTTCAATTCTTTTAGGTTCATGTTCTACTCCGGGTAAAGATCTGTCGGAATTCTATTTGCACATATAGGGCAAATGATCTCAGTACCACTTCTTTTTTCTACGACTTCTTTTTTTTTTATTCGTTTCATGCTTTCCCTCAGCTATTCAATGTATTCATCATACCATTATTCCATTGATTGGCAGTTTGAGATCATTCCTATAGTAAACATAAGAATGTTTATGATACAAGTAGTAATCGTACATATATTACCAATTTGGTATTTTCTGAACGGAGCCTGGATACTTTATTTTATCGGTCCAAGTCAACCATAAATTCTTCTAATTGATAATATAGATCCAAAATAGAAATTGATCTAATTGCACTTCGCGCTCCGAATGATTGATGGTTCAATCAATATTTCTTAGGCGAAAGAGAGGATATCTCGATCGGGAGAGAGAACGGGTAAATCCCATATGACCCAATATGTCTGACAAGTCGCACTATATGTCAACCCAAACTGCATCTTCCTCTCCAGGACTCCGAAAAGGTACTTTTGGAACACCAATGGGCATTAAATGAATGAAAAAAAAAAATTAGGTACTATACTTCACTTTAATATGGAAACGTAACAATGGGTTTGTTGTCTTCATAATTTTTTTTTCTTTTTATTGTATTTTATACATATTAGACATAGATTGTAAGGTTCATAGAAGAAGATAGAATGAATAAAGAACCCATTTTAACGAATGGGGCGATCGTGTGAATGATAAACAAGTATCTATACATTCGTTCCCCAAAAAGGGCTCAATCCCCATTGCGTATTGGTACTTATCCGGTATAGAATAAATCTGCTTCTCTTTGTTCTTACGAACATAAATGTTCCCTTATTTTCAATAGGAACAGAATAAATATTAACCCTTTCTCATACAGAATCTACTGAAAAGATTAGGTACTAGAGTATAGTCTTTTCCAATGCGATAAAGTTACATAGTTTCTATTTATTTTTGAAAAAGGGGTATTTCCATGGGTTTGCCTTGGTATCGTGTTCATACTGTCGTATTGAATGATCCCGGTCGATTGATTTCTGTCCATATAATGCATACAGCTCTAGTTTCTGGTTGGGCCGGTTCGATGGCTCTATACGAATTAGCGGTTTTTGATCCCTCTGACCCCGTTCTTGATCCAATGTGGAGACAAGGTATGTTCGTTATACCTTTCATGACTCGCTTAGGAATAACCAATTCATGGGGCGGTTGGAGTATTTCAGGAGGAACTATAACGAATCCGGGTATTTGGAGTTATGAAGGTGTGGCGGGGGCACATATTTTCTTTTCCGGCTTGTGCTTCTTGGCAGCTATCTGGCATTGGGTCTATTGGGACCTAGCAATATTCTCTGATGAACGTACGGGAAAACCTTCTTTAGATTTGCCCAAGATCTTTGGAATTCATTTATTTCTCTCAGGGTTGGCTTGCTTTGGCTTTGGCGCATTTCATGTAACAGGCTTGTATGGTCCTGGAATATGGGTGTCCGATCCTTATGGGCTAACTGGAAAAGTGCAATCTGTAAATCCAGCGTGGGGTGCGGAAGGTTTTGATCCTTTTGTTCCGGGAGGAATAGCCTCTCATCATATTGCAGCGGGTACATTGGGCATATTAGCGGGCCTATTCCATCTTAGTGTCCGCCCGCCTCAACGGCTATACAAAGGATTACGTATGGGCAATATTGAAACTGTACTTTCCAGTAGTATCGCTGCTGTTTTTTTTGCAGCTTTCGTAGTTGCTGGAACTATGTGGTATGGTTCAGCAACTACCCCAATCGAATTATTTGGTCCCACTCGTTATCAGTGGGATCAGGGATACTTCCAGCAAGAAATATATCGAAGAGTTGGCGCCGGACTATCCGAGAATCTGAGTTTATCAGAAGCTTGGTCTAAAATTCCCGAAAAATTAGCTTTTTATGATTACATTGGTAATAATCCAGCAAAAGGGGGATTATTCAGAGCAGGCTCAATGGACAGCGGGGATGGCATAGCTGTTGGGTGGTTAGGACATCCCATCTTTAGAGATAAAGAAGGTCGCGAGCTTTTTGTGCGTCGTATGCCTACTTTTTTTGAAACATTCCCGGTAGTTTTGGTAGATGGAGACGGGATTGTGAGAGCCGATGTTCCTTTTAGAAGGGCAGAATCGAAGTATAGTGTCGAACAAGTAGGTGTAACTGTGGAGTTCTATGGTGGGGAACTCAATGGAGTCAGTTATAGTGATCCCGCTACTGTGAAAAAATATGCTAGACGTGCCCAATTAGGTGAAATTTTTGAATTAGACCGGGCTACTTTGAAATCTGATGGTGTTTTTCGTAGTAGTCCGAGGGGTTGGTTCACTTTTGGGCATGCTACGTTTGCTTTACTCTTCTTTTTCGGACACATTTGGCATGGCGCTAGAACCTTGTTCAGAGATGTTTTTGCTGGTATTGATCCAGATTTGGATGCTCAAGTGGAATTTGGAGCATTCCAAAAACTGGGAGATCCAACTACAAGAAGACAAGTAGTCTGATACAATACTACTCTGGTATCTTTCGTCTCTATTTTCTATTTTCTTTTTTTGATTTGACATAGATATCAGAGAAATCTTGACTTGAATCACCATCTTTTCTTTGATTTTTTTTTTTTTCTTTCTAATGATCCCAAATAAATAGGTGTGGAAGCTATAATTGTAAACCGCGATCGAATCTATGGAAGCATTGGTTTATACATTCCTCTTAGTCTCGACTTTAGGAATAATTTTTTTCGCTATCTTTTTTCGAGAACCGCCTAAGGTTCCGACTAAAAAAATGAAATGATTTTTCATTATATCAATTGAAGTAATGAGCCTCCCATACCCATATTGGGAGGCTCATTACTTCAACTAGTCCCCGTGTTCTTCGAATGGATCTCTTAATTGTTGAGAGGGTTGCCCAAAAGCGGTATATAAAGCGTACCCAGTAAAGCTTATAAGTAAACCAGATATGAAGATGGCGACTAGGGTTGCGGTTTCCATTTCTAGATAACTTCAAGATCACAATGGATCTACGATAAGATCGTTTATTTATTTATTTACAACTACAACGAAATGGTATACAAAGTCAACAGATCTTAAGCAATGATTAAATAGGATTTTTGGTATGGCTACACAAACTGTTGAGGGTAGTTCTAGATCTCGTCCAAGATCTACTAATGTAGGGGGTTTATTGAAACCATTGAATTCGGAATATGGTAAAGTAGCTCCGGGCTGGGGAACTACCCCACTTATGGGGGTCGCAATGGCTCTATTTGCGATATTCCTATCTATTATTTTAGAAATTTATAATTCTTCCGTTTTACTGGATGGAATTTTAATGAGTTAGCTTCATAGGAACTAGAAAGTTCTAGTTTTTCAATCAAACAAAAAATTACTTAAGACTCGGGTTTCTAGCCCATTCTGGTAGTTCGATCGTGGAAATTTTTTGTTTCGGTATTTCCGGAATATGAGTGTGTGACTTGTTATAATTGATCCTATTGATAATACAGAGAATGGTCTGTCATCTCTATCAAGATGATTCTACCTCGTCGGATATTTATTCTAGTATCTGGAGCACAGAATATAAATATATGGAATAGATCAAGAAAAGAAATATTTGAACTATGATTCATACCTACTATTCAGTCATACCTCGCGACCGGACTCAAAAAAACTTTGTCAAATAGGTATTTTCTAAATCAAACGATTTTTATTCCTTCAGACTGATTTTGATCGAAGGACAACTATTTCTCTAGATTTTATTGAGTCATTACATCCATTTATTGAATAAGTGATGATCAAAGGGTTCTGACTCAGAGAACCTTTGCGTTAGCTTGGGCTTTATTAAATCACCGTGGTTCTAGTATGAATCTGAGGTTTCAATTGATTCATAGGGTCTCAACAAGAGAATTCCTATCAAACAATAGTAAAACAAGAGTCAACCCACATTACGCACAAAAAAAAAACAAATAAGAAATAAAAAAGAAATAGGGAATAGAAGATTCAAGAGGCCTGTAACAATTAACATAAAGAAAAGAAGGACAGAGGAGCCAACTTGATATTTTTGGCATTATCATCACAAAGAATAGATTCCGGATTTTTGTTATTTCGTATCTTCGGAGCAAATCCGAATATCGAATTAAGTAGCTAAGAAGTTTTGAACTTTCTATCTATGAAATATCCGTTAAAACCCGTATTTGTGTGTTTCCGCTTGAGCCGTACGAGATGAAATTCTCATATACGGTTCTCAGAGGGGGAGTCTCTTTCCTTGGGTTACCTATCTCAATAAAGTATATGATTGGTTCGAGGAACGTCTCGAGATTCAGGCGATTGCAGATGATATAACTAGTAAATATGTTCCTCCTCATGTCAACATATTTTATTGTCTCGGGGGTATCACACTTACTTGTTTTTTAGTACAAGTAGCTACAGGTTTTGCTATGACTTTTTACTATCGTCCGACCGTTACAGAGGCTTTTTCCTCTGTTCAATACATAATGACCGAAGCCAACTTTGGTTGGTTAATCCGATCAGTTCATCGATGGTCAGCAAGTATGATGGTTCTAATGATGATCCTGCACGTATTTCGTGTGTATCTCACAGGTGGATTTAAAAAACCCCGCGAATTAACTTGGGTTACAGGTGTGATTCTGGGCGTATTGACTGCATCTTTTGGTGTAACTGGGTATTCCTTACCTTGGGACCAAATTGGTTATTGGGCAGTAAAAATTGTGACAGGAGTACCTGAAGCAATTCCTGTAATAGGATCGCCTTTGGTAGAGTTATTACGCGGAAGTACTAGTGTTGGCCAATCCACTCTGACCCGTTTTTATAGTTTACACACTTTTGTATTGCCTCTTCTTACTTCCGTATTTATGTTAATGCATTTCCCAATGATACGTAAGCAAGGTATTTCAGGTCCTTTATAGAGAAGACAGATATAATTTCGGTGAGGAACAATACTCTTGTATTTTATTGCTAAAAATATGGATTATTGAAAAAATAAGACATGTTATTTGGATACTTCTCTTCAACTCTGAAGTATTGTATATTTACTTGATACGAATAGTTGAAGTGGATTCTCCGAAGAGACGATGGATTATGGGAGTGTGCGACTTGAACTATTGATTGGGCCATGCAGATATATGATCCGCCACGTTGGAATTCGCAATCAAACAAACGTGTTTCCGCATCCAACCACTACGTAAGTCCCCATACATAGCAGGGATAGGCCGGTTCGCTTGAGGATAATTTTTCTATGATCATACCCAAATCATATCATGCATGAATAGGCTCCGTAAGATCCCGTAGAATATCGAATAAGCGATGCGGCGTGATCCAATGTTCTATCTATTCCACTTAACTTATTTCTTTTATTTTATAGTATGGAAATGCATTCATTTCCTCTGCATCGATCCAGATCTATGAGACTATCGGAGTGAAATAGGGGATCTAAGGAAAAAGGGGGCTAGACTTTATTAGTAACAAGTAAATACTTTGTTTGTATGTAAGAAAATAAAAATGTTACGGGGATAAACACCAATCAAAAGACACGAGACAATCCAAAAAGCACTTGCTCATGATCAAATTTGTAAGCCTACTTGGATATTGAGCATTTACCTGTAAGAACGGAATTTTTTGCAATGAATAGTTGTAACTTCGGAAAATTGAATCTGAGAAATCTTTTCTTACATAGAGTCATTATATAATTATATATGTGTGGATATGTATGAAATATAGATTTTCTATGATCTATTTCTTTCATTCCTTTGATTCTTGCTCGAGCCGGATGATGAAAAATTATCATGTCCGATTCCTTCGGGGGATGGATCCATAAGAACTAAGAATTCACCTATCCCAATAACAAAGAAACCTGACTTGAATGATCCTGTATTAAGAGCTAAATTGGCTAAAGGCATGGGGCATAATTATTATGGAGAACCCGCATGGCCAAATGATCTTTTATATATTTTTCCAGTAGTTATTCTAGGTACTATTGCATGTAACGTAGGTTTAGCGGTTCTAGAACCTTCAATGATTGGTGAACCGGCGGATCCATTTGCAACGCCTTTGGAAATATTACCTGAATGGTACTTCTTTCCCGTATTTCAAATACTCCGCACAGTACCCAATAAGTTATTGGGTGTTCTTTTAATGGTTTCAGTACCAATTGGATTATTAACAGTACCCTTTTTGGAGAATGTCAATAAATTCCAAAATCCATTTCGTCGTCCAGTAGCTACAACAGTCTTTTTGATCGGTACCGCAGTAGCTCTTTGGTTAGGTATTGGAGCAACATTACCTATTGATAAATCCCTAACTTTAGGTCTTTTTTAAATTGATTCCGCCGTGAAATATCACAACATAAGTATCTAGGGAATAGTCGCTTCAAAGTGAATCTTCCCTAGATACATTAATTTTATTATACTCCATTCCGAGTGCGGATCGTGCTCAAGATTAAAAACGAATTTTCTTATCTAAAAAAGATCAAAAAGAAAGATAACATTACAATGGATTTAAAATAAAAACTTATTTTTAGGTAAATCAATTGCGAAATGCTTCTTTAGGGTGTCCAATATCTGTTTTACATCTTCTATGCGAAAATATTCAATTCTCATAAGGTCCTCTTGACTGTTGCTCAAAAGGTCCAATAATGTATGTATATTGGACCTTTTGAGACAATTATAGGTCCTGGAAGGCAATTCTGATTGGTCAATAAAAATACATTGCAATGGAATTGCTTTTTGATTGTTTTTCTTTAGATTAGTTAATCTATCTTGAAAGGTAAAAGAGGGTAGAGTAAACCTGTTTTTATTTTCCTTGAAGTGAATGTACTCCTCCTCCGCCTGTAGAAAAGGAATAAATAAATCAATCAAATTACGAGAAGCTTCATAAAGTGCTTCCTTAGGAGTTAAACTTCCATTCGTCCATATTTCTAGAAAAAGTATCTCTTGTTTTTTATCCCCATTCCTATAAGAATGAATACTATGATTTGCATTTCGAACAGGCATGGATACAGCATCTATAGGATAACTTCCATCTTGAGAGTTATTTGTGGGTTTCATACGATATCCGCGATCTCTCTTGATTTGTAATCCAATACACAAATCAATGGGTTCCGTCAATTTAGCTATATGCTGTGTTGTGTCAACTATTTCCACAGAAGGCGGCGCGACGATATCCTGAGCGGTTACGCATCTAGGACCCCTGACACAAATGGATGCATCTCTAACTCCATAGAGATTACTTCTTAATACAATTTCTTTCAAATTTATTAAAATTTCATGTACTGATTCTTCAATACCAGCTATCGTAGAATATTCATGTGGTACCTTCTCAGATTTTGCGCGTGTGATACATGTTTCTTCTATTTCTCCTAGTAAAGCCCTTCGCATGGCAATACCTATGGTATCGGCTTGACCTTTCATAAGCGGGGACAGAATGAAACGACCATAATAAAGACACTTACTGTCTACTCGTGATTCAACACACTTCCACTGTAGTGTTCGAGTGGATCCCACTACTTCCTCTCGAACCATACTAATATTATTATTTGATCAGATCATTAAATGATTTTTTTCTCTTGAAATCTGTTTAAGTCTTATTTCTACACACGTCTTTTTTTAGGAGGTCGACATCCATTATGTGGCATAGGTGTTACATCACGTACGAAACTTAATAGTATACCACTTCTACGAATGGCTCGTAATGCTGCATCTCTTCCGAGACCGGGGCCTTTTACCATAACTTCTGCTCGTTGCATACCCTGATCAACTACTGTAAGAATAGCCATAGAGGCCGCTTCTTGAGCAGCATAAGGTGTTCCTCTTCTTGTGCCTTTGAATTTAGAAGGACAAGAACCCGCGGAGGCCCAAGAAACCACCCGACCTCGTACATCTGTAACAGTTACAATGGTATTGCTGAAACTCGCTTGAACATGAATAACTCCTTTTGGTATTCTACGTCCATTTTTACGTGAACCAATTCTTGGTATGGGTTTTGTCATATTTTATTATCTCATAAATATGAGTCAGAAATATACATAAAGATACGGAGATATCTATCTCATGCTAAAACGGATCCTTTCTTTTTTTTTACAAAAATCCTTCCTTTAGTTTATAAAGTTCTTTTTTAAAAAGATTACCCTTGTCTTTGTTTATGTCTCGGATTGGAACAAATAACTATAATCCGTCCACGCCTGCGGATCAGTCTACATTTTTCACAAATTTTACGAACAGAAGCCCTTATTTTCATATTTAGAATTCCTTACCTTAATTCTGAATCTACTCCTTGAAAAAAATAAAATAATAAAATAATAATAATAAGTTTCTTGGTTTTGTAACGTCGAATTGTATCCCCACGAAAGGAATATTTAAAGCATCACCTAATCGTTCAAATCTTTCTTGCGAAATCTATAATATACGTCCTCTGGTTGAATCATAAGGACTTACTTCGATTTTCACTCTATCTCCTGGTAGTATCCGTCGCCGGATCTTCCCCGAAACATACTCCAGAATTGGATCTTCATTATCTAAACAGACTTGGAACATGCCGTTTGGAGTTGATTCAGTAATTAAACCTTCATGAATCAATTTTTGTTCTTTCATTCCAGGTAACCCCCCTGAAGTATCAACTAATAAACTAATAGAGGAAGGGTTATATAACTAACTTTTCCTCTCTATTTCACAAATAAATGGAAAGGAAGTTAGAGATAAAATTAGGATACCCGAGGGGGAGGATCAACATATATAACACAAAAGTTCTCCCCCAATTCTTTCTAATCGAGCTTCTCGATCTGTCATTATACCCCGAGAAGTAGAAAGAATTACAATCCCCATTCCGCCTAAAATCTTAGGAATTCGTTGATAGTTGGAATAGATTCGTAGACCGGGTCGGCTGATACGCTTGAAAATAGTTCTATATGTCCCTTTTCTAGTCCTTCTATGTCGCAGGGTTGAAACCAAGAAATATTTGTGACCTTCTTGATGTTTCCGAACGTTTTCAATAAAACCTTCTTGTAGAAGTATTTTAACAATGTTTTCGGCGATATTAGTAGATGCTATTCGAACCGTTCCTTTTTTATCCATGTCAGCATTTCTTATCGAAGTTATTATATTGGCAATAGTATCCTTACCCATGAAGAACTATAATTATTGTTACCTCCTCATTTTGATATAATCAACATGTTTTTTCTTTCTTTTATTTTCATTTATATATTATTCACATTTTTATAAAGTATATGCGTGAGACACAATCTACTAATTGATCTATTTCAGATACCCTACTAGATCCTAGTCTAATCCACTAGTATTTATAATACCTCGGGAGCTAATGAAACTATTTTAGTAAAATTAAACTGTCTCAATTCCTGAGCGATCGCACCAAAAACTCGAGTTCCTTTTGGATTTCCTTCTTGATCAATAACAACTGCGGCATTGTCATCATATCGTATTATCATACCGTTGTCACGTTTGAGTTCTTTACATGTACGTACAATTACAGCCCTAATTACTTCTGATCTTTCTAGAGGCATATTGGGTACTGCTTCTTTGATTACAGCAACAATAACGTCACCAATATGAGCATATCGGTGATTACCAGCTCCTATGATTCGAATACACATCAATTTTCGAGCTCCGCTGTTATCCGCTACATTCAAAAGGGTCTGAGGTTGAATCATATCATTTTTATTTTAATCTGTTATTTCAATACAAAGAATGAAGAAAAAAAAAGAAATATTATCTGTCCAGAAATAAATAAACTTGCGTTTTTCATCCTCAATACCTTTTTGTCTATTTCTATACCCCTATCCTGCAATAATGAATTGAGTTCGTATAGGCATCTTGCACGCAGCTATTGAAATAGCTGCTCTGGCTACGGTTTCCGAGATTCCGCCCATTTCATAAAGTATTCGACCCGGTTTAACAACAGATACCCAATATTCAGGGGATCCCTTCCCCGAACCCATACGTGTTTCCGTAGGTCTGACTGTAACAGGTTTGTCGGGAAATATGCGTACCCATATTTTTCCACCACGACGCACATATCGTGTCATTGCTCTCCGTCCTGCTTCTATTTGTCTAGCCGTGATCCAAGCGGGTTCAAGTGCCTGAAGAGCATATCGGCCGAAGCAAATATGTTTGCCTCGACAAGATACTCCCTTCATTCTTCCTCTATGTTGTTTACGAAATCTGGTTCTTTTGGGGTTATAGTTGATGGTTGTTTCTTAATTCCATCTCTACTGCAGAACCGGACATGAGAGTTTCTTCTCATCCAGCTCCTCGCGAATGAAATGATTCAATGCTATTCCAGATACACATGTATCTAATAAATAATACACTTAGTAATGGGATTTTTTTATATTTCATTTGTTATTGTTATATAGTAAGCTGTATATACAAGATATACAGTCGAACGTATATCTTTTTTTTTTATGTATATTTATAGATAATTATGATTTTTACTCCTATCAATCACGCCAAAATATATTAAATTAATATATTAATTTAATCCAATACCAATAAATAAAGGTTCGCGGGCGAATATTGACTCTTTCTGTATTTATTCGTCGGGTTAATCCACCGCGGCCTTTTAGAATAAATCAATTTGTTCTTGGTTCGTTCCGCCATCCCACCCAATGAATCATTAGGATTCGTTTTCAATAGAATCCTATACAATCACGGGTTCTGTCGTTCCCATAGCTTCGCCATTAATGGTTAGGTCTGAATTCTGCAATGGAGCCAAAAAAAATTTGTTCCCGTGCGGATCAATCTCCTCAGTTTCTATTAACCCCGGGCTCTTTATTATTTATATCAGTATTGATGCTTTATCACACTG